TTATAGAGATAGGGGACATAATGCACATGGATATAGTAAGTCTCGCTTGGGCTGCTTTAATGGTAGTCTTTACATTTTCCCTTTCACTCGTAGTGTGGGGAAGAAGTGGTCTTTAGAAGTACTACTAATTGAGTTTAGGAATCAAACCGCATCGATTGTTTTATAGATCGTTCGGCAACGCATTTTGAACTATTTTAAATCAAAATCTCTGAATTTGGAATCCAATGGAATGGGATTCCAATGGAGTAATCTATGCTAGGAATCGTATTTTTTCAATCAAAGAGATATTTCATCGATTCTCGTCTTTGTACTTAGGGATTCAGAGAAATTTAGTCCAACCTAAAATTCTTCCGAAGTTTTCGATTTCAATCAATGGGGAATGGGCTCTTACTATCTTTATACTTTATAGACGGATACTAAGGAAGACCGGACCTTTTTCTTTTTTTTTTTTGTTTCCCCTTTACTTTACTCTTCCAAAGAAGTCGTTTTGGTAAGCGTATACACACTTTCTATAAAAAATGATATAGAGATAGTGGTTGTTTAAGGAGAGACTGGGCAATAATAAGATCTTGCCTCGGGCAAGTTACATATGGGGTATTTACCCCTTGGTTTCTATTCTAATTTTAGAAGGGCAATTTATGCTTTATCGACTTATTTCATAGTATGGTTCGGGCGTTAAAAATAGGGGAGGGTTCCCCTTCCTTATTAGTAGAAGGAAAGGAATTAGAATTCCTAAGATAAGAATTATCTGAGATTGATCAGAATAAATAACAAATAGATGTAGCAAATTAGGTCTTAATGTCAATTCCATACAATATAATATATGCAATTAATATACACATATATGAAGAGAATATTGTAGATTGATATATAGATATAGAAACTTAAGCCTTTATCTTTATTATAGATTACAACTTTATAGACGAATAAATAGATAGTATGGTAGAAAATTTCATTTTTCTACCATACTATCTATCTCTTAGAAAATTTACGATTATAATTATAATGCGCCCTTTTGATTTAAGTTAAGACGTGAAATTGGAATCCCTTTCATTTGACTTTGTTAATTTTTGATAAGATTAAGAACTTGGAAGGAAAGTTTCATTCAATTTCATTTGAATTAATCATTTTGACTGACTGTTTTTACGTAAATGATAAGTAGAAAAGCGGTCGGTACTAGAATGAATAGTGCAGTAGCAATAAATGCAAGAATATTTACTTCCATGATCTCATCGGTTTTTTACTTCACAATAACTCGGGATTTAATCCCCTAGAGATGATAAATCTTCTGTCTATCGTCTGGAAATCCAATGAATGAATTACCTCTCGATGATCTTGAACCGGATCACTATCATGAATAACAATATCTGATCTATCAAATCAATCCGTCGTCAAGACTTGAATAGTATAACATAGGAAGTTCTTTTATCCATACCGAATCAAATTTTTGATTCCTGACTCAATTACTCCAAAAAAAAATCAAATTTATCATCCATTTCCTTGTTTTTTCTATAACCCACCTTGCGTCTTGCTTGGACAATCTGATGATGAAGGATCATCAGATTGCCTTTCCACTTCAATTAAGTACATAGTCCCAAACCTAACAAACAAAATAAAAGCGAAATGGAAAAATAGGAAAAAAAAAATAAATCAAGACTTCTTTTTGCTTTGGGAATGAAAGCATATCCCTCGACACTCTTTACTAGTTCATAAAAAGGGAAAAATGCATTTTTGTATTTATTGGATCCGTCGGGACTGGCGGGGCTCGAACCCGCAGCTTCCGCCTTGACAGGGCGGTGCTCTAACCGATTGAACTACAATCCCGGGGAAATAAGGGATCTAGCAGAAATTTTAATTCTTTTTTATTTTCGTATGGGGTCTTTCTGAAGGACAAAGGGTTTTATACCATTTCGTGGTAGATTGATGCGGTTTATTGGGCCGAGCTGGATTTGAACCAGCGTAGACATATTGCCAACGAATTTACAGTCCGTCCCCATTAACCGCTCGGGCATCGACCCAGGAAGAATCCATTTTATTTTTATAGGCTTATTGGTAATCCATGATCAACTTCCTTTCGTAGTACCCTACCCCCAGGGGAATTCGAATCCCCGCTGCCTCCTTGAAAGAGAGATGTCCTAAACCACTAGACGATGGGGGCCGACTTGACCAACCGCCCTTATACTATCATCATAGTATGATCAGTTTTTTGAAATTGTCAATATAATGGAATGATCGGATCGGGGGATCTTTCTGTTTTGCAGAATTGTATAGAATTTTTGGATGTCGAATTGGTAAGTGTATGTGTATGTTATGTACCAATCAAGTGAATTTTGTTTTAATAGGGGTTATCTCAAAATCAAAAAAAGAACAGAAATTAGGGCTCTTAAAACAATTCATTTTACCCCGACTTTCTAGACAAATCCATTTGATTTGATTATAGCCACTATGAATCTACTGTATATTACTATATATATATATATAATGTATATATAATGATATG